CACGAAAATTCGAAGTTAGAAATCCTTAAAAACAAAGAAGATCCTTTCTTCTGGTTTGAAAAACTTCTTGTGATCGGTCTTTTCGACTATAAACGATGGACTCGTCCATTGCCATTGCGGTATATAAAAAATGAGCGATTTGAAAATGCTGTAAGAAATGAAATGTCACAATATTTTTTTTACACATGTCGAAGTGATGGAAAACAAAAAATATCTTTTATGTATACACCGAGTTTATCAACTTTTTTGGAAATGATACAAAGAAAGATGGCTTTGTACACAACCGAAAACCCTTCCTCTTATGAACTAGATAATCAGTGGGTTTATACGAATGAACAAAACGAAAACAAGCTCAGCAACGAGTTTATAAGTCGAATAGAGGCTATAGATAAGGGATCTCTTCCTCTGGATGTAGTACTCGAAAAAAAAACTAGATTGTGTAATGATGAAACTAAAAAAGAATACTTGCCTAAAAAGTATGATCCTTTCTCGAACGGGCCTTATCGTGGAATAATCCATTTTGTTTTTTCCCCTTCAATCATAAATCAAATTCCCATCGGAAATTCCATCGGAACTCTTTGGATAAATAAGATCCACGAGATCCTTATTGCTACTAGTTATCGAGAATTTGATAAAAGAATAGCTGCATTTGATCGAAAATCAATATCAACGGAAATTCGTAATGGTAATTTATTGAATTTTATTAGTGAATTTGCTGTAAAATCAATATGCTCAATAAAAATATTGAAACAAAGACTTTCTTTACAAGAAAAAAAAAAAAATTATTCACAAGCAAAATTGTTATTCAATGCAGTTATAACTGATACCAATGAGCACAAAATTAGAAACAAAGATCTTGAAATAGAAATAAAAGAAATCAGTAAAAAAATACCTCGATGGTCATACAAATTAATTGACGAGTTAGAACAACAAGAGAAACAAAATGAAGAAGACGCGGAGGAGGATCATCAGATTCGTTCAAGAAAAGCTAAACGTGTAGTCATTTTTACTGATAATCAACAGAATCCCGATACTTATACTACTACCCTAGGTACTAATAATTCTGATCAAACAGACGAAGTCGCTTTAATACATTATTCTCAACAATCGGATTTTCGTCGAGACATAATAAAAGGATCTATGCGCGCTCAAAGACGTAAAATAACTATTTTAGAATTGTTTCAAGCAAATGTACATTCCCCGTTTTTTTTTGACAGAATAGACAATTCCCCTCTTTTTTTGTTTGATATCTCCGAACTTATTAAATTAATTTTTATAAATAAGATGGGTAAAAACACAGAATTCGAAATTTTGGATTGTGTGGAAGAAGATACAAACGAACAAGAGAAAAAAGAAGCGGACAAAAGAGCGACGGACAGATTAGACGATCAAGCACGAATAGAAATAGCCGAAGCCTGGGATAGCATTATATTTGCTCAAATAATAAGAGGTTCAATCTTAGTAACACAATCAATTCTTAGAAGATATATTATATTACCGTCATTGATAATAGCTAAAAATATGGGTCGTATGCTATTATTTCAATTTCCCGAGTGGTCCGAGGATTTAAAGGGTTGGAAGAGGGAAATGCATGTTAAATGCACCTATAATGGTGTTCAATTATCAGAAACAGAATTTCCAAAAAACTGGTTAATAGACGGTATTCAAATAAAAATATTATTTCCTTTCCGTTTGAAACCTTGGCACAGATCTAAACTAGCCTCCCCTTATCTAATAAAAAAGAAAGATAAAAAAAAAGATGATTTTTGTTTTTTAACAGTTTTGGGAATGGAAGCTGAACTACCTTTTGGTTCTCCACGAAAAAGATCTTCGTTTTTTGACTCCATTTTTAAAAAACTAAGAAAAAAAATTCTGAAATGGAAAACTAATTGTTTTATAGTTCTAATAGAAAGAACAAATTTTGTTCTAATAATCTCAAAAGAAATAAAGACATGGATTATAAAAAAAATTATCTTTATACAAAGAAGAATAAAAGAACTATTAAAAAAAAATCCAACTCTATTTTTGGGGTTGAAAGAAGTATCTGGATCGAATGAAACTAAAAAAGACAAAGATTCGAGAATCACTAATAATATGATTTATGAATCGTCCAGTCAAATTAAATCTCTCGATTGGACAAATTATTCACTGACCGAAAAAAGAATAAAAGATCTAACTGATAGAACAAATCGAATCAGAACTCAAATAGGAAAAATTCTAAAAGACAAGAAAAACAAAAAAGGTAATGATGCTGAAAGATTTGAATCTCCAAAAACTTCCGGGCCGCTGTTTAAAAGAAGAAATATTCGATTAATCCGTAAATCCATTTTTTTTATAAAATTTTTCTTTAAAAAGATATATATATATATCTTCTTATTTATTATTAATATTCTTCAGATCAATACACCACTTTTTCTTGAATCAAAAAAAAAATATATGGGTAAATACATTTTCAATATTAAAGCCAATCAAGAAACTATTGATAAAACAAATCAAAATACAATTAACTTTAGAAAGTCCCTTTCTAATCTTAGTAAGAATTCACAGAACTTATCCTCGTTGTCACAAGCATATGTCTTTTACAAATTATCACAAATCCAAGTTAATAACTTGGATAAGTTACGATTTGTCCTTCAATATAATGGAACATCCCTTTTTCTTACAAACGCAATAAAAAATTATTTTGGAGCCCAAGGAATATTGCATTCCGAATTCCAAAATAAAAAAATTCGAAATTTTGGAATAAATCAATGGAAAACACGGTTAAGGGGTCATTATCAATATAATTTATCTAAGATTAGATGGTCTAAATTAGTGCCAGGAAAATGGCGAAATAGAGTTAATCAAGGTTGGATGGCCCAAAATAAAGATTTAAACAAACGGGATTCTTATGAAAAAGACCAAGTAATTTATTATAAAAAAGAAAATTATTATAAATTACTAAATCAAAAAGACTATGGATATGATCTTTTATCATATCAATCTATATCTTATGAAGATACGAAGAACTCATCTATTTATGTATCACCATTACAAATAAACAATAACCAAGGGATTTCTTGTAATTACAACACACGGAAATACAAATTATTTGATAGAATAGGAGATATTCTTAGCAATAATTATCTCGTAAAAAATGGTATTGTGGATAAAAATCCAGATAGAAAATATGGGGATTGGAAAATGATCCATTTTTGTCTTAGAAATACGGTCGATATTGAGACCTGGATCAATACCAACAGTCATCAAAATACTAAGACTATTAATGGCAAAAAAATAGAGAAGAAAGGTCTGATGATTCATCAACAAATAAAGCCTTCCAATAAAAAAAGGTTTGATTGGATGGGAATGAATGAACAAATACGAAATCGTCCCATATCGAATCTTAAACTTTGGTTCATCCCCGAATTTGCACTCCTTTATAATTCATATAAAATGAAACCCTGGTTCATACCCATCAAATTACTTCTTTTAAATTTTAATGGAGATGCAAATATTAATGCAACTAAAAATATCAATGAAAATCCCAAAAAGGATCTTTCATCGAATAAAACAAACTATCTTGAATTAGAAAATAGAAAGAAAAAAGAAAAGGAATCTCCAACTCGAGGGAATCCTAGATCAGATGCACAAAACCGAAGGAATCAAGGATCAGTTCAAGAAGAAGATCTTGAAGAAAATTATGGGGTGGGATCAGATATAAAAAAACGTAGAAAGAAAAAAGAATACCAAAGCAATACGGAAGCCGAACTCCATTTATTTCTTAAAAGATATTTGCTTTTTCAATTGAGATGGGATGATTCTTTAAATCAAAGAATGCTCAATAATATCAAGGTATATTGTTTCCTGCTTAGATTGATAAACCCAAGAGAAATTGCTATATCCTCTATTCAACGGGGAGAAATGAGTCTGGATATAATGCTGATTCAGAAAGATTTAACTCTTACAGAATTAATGAGAAAGAGTATATTTATTATTGAACCGGTGCGTCTGTCTGTTACAAGGGATGGAAAATTTCTTATGTATCAAACCATAAGTATTTCATTCGTTCATAAAAGTAAGGACAAAGATAATCAAGGAAACCAAGAAAAAAGATATGTTGATAAACCCATTGCAAGACATCAAAAAATAACTGAAAATCAAAACAAAAATCATTATGTTTTGCCCGTTCCTGAAAATATTTTATCACTTAAACGTCGTAGAGAGTTTAGAATTCTAATTTGTTTGGATTCCCGAAATGGGAACGGTCGCGATAGAAATACAGTATTTTGCGATGGGAAAAACGTAAAAAACTGCGATCAATTTTTGGATAAAAGCACAAATCTTGAGATAGAGAAAAATAACTTAATAAAATTATTTCTTTGGCCAACTTATCAATTAGAAGATTTAGCTTGTATGAATCGCTATTGGTTTGATACCACTAATGGCAGCCATTTCAATATGGTAAGGATAAATATGTATTCACAATGAAAGAGGATGATAGATTTTATCTATGTATCCTGTAGCATATCTAATATATGAAAGCAACCGCATATACACACATATACACATGTGCTATCTTACATTTCATGATACTAATTCAATGACGTTGACGTATCAATTAGATCTATCAATAACTCAACGGAATCCTTTTATTGTAATTTTCAGCTCGAAAACTTATTATCTTTTATAAGTGCCGTCCTTTTCTTTTATATTTCTATACGACGTAAATTGAAAATTAGATTGATCATTTTATTTGATAAAAAAAAACGATTTAATAAAATTAGGAGTCTATAATTTAATTAAGTATACCCAATTAAAGTGGTTGGCATTATTATAATTTTTTACTTCTGATCGGTAAAATTTAAATCTTTCAACAAGACAATAAAAAAGGGGGGGAATTTTTCGTTTTATGGTAAAAAATGTATTCAGTTCAGTTTTTTTGCAAGAAGAAAAAGAAAAAAACCAGGGATCTGTTGAATTTCAAGTCTTTAGTTTCACCAATAAGATACGAAGACTTACTTCACACTTAGAATTGCACAGAAAAGACTATTTATCTCAGCGAGGTCTACGTAAAATTCTGGGAAAACGTCAACGATTACTGGCTTATTTGTTAAAGAAAAATAGAGTACGTTATAAAGAATTAATTGGTCGATTGGATATTCGGGAACTAAAAACTCACTAATTTGAAGAACCTTAATTATTTGATTTATTATATCTTGAATTTTGATAAATTTATTTTTGTTTTCAGTAATTCATGGAAGAATGAATCGGGGAAAAACCTATGAATGTACCAGCTACCAGAAAAGACCTCATGATAGTAAATATGGGTCCTCATCACCCATCCATGCATGGGGTTCTTCGGCTCATCATTACTTTAGATGGTGAAGATGTTATTGACTGTGAACCAATATTGGGTTATTTACACAGAGGGATGGAAAAAATTGCGGAAAACCGAACAATTATACAGTATCTGCCTTATGTAACACGTTGGGATTATTTAGCTACTATGTTCACAGAAGCAATAACCGTAAATGCGCCAGAGCAATTAGGAAATATTCAAGTACCGAAAAGAGCCAGCTATATCAGAGTAATTATGTTGGAGTTGAGTCGTATAGCTTCTCATTTATTATGGCTTGGTCCCTTTATGGCCGATATTGGTGCACAAACTCCTTTCTTCTATATTTTTAAAGAAAGAGAATTAGTATATGATTTATTCGAAGCTGCCACTGGTATGAGAATGATGCATAATTATTTTCGTATCGGAGGAGTGGCTGTTGATCTACCTTATGGCTGGATAGATAAATGTTTGGATTTCTGTGATTATTTTTTAACAGGGATTTCTGAATATCAAAAACTTATTACACGAAATCCTATTTTTTTAGAACGAATTGAGGGAGTGGGCATTATTAATGGAGAGGAAGCAATAAATTGGGGTTTATCAGGACCAATGTTACGAGCTTCCGGAATACAATGGGATCTTCGTAAAATTGATCATTATGAGTGTTATGACGAATTTGATTGGGAAATTAAATGGCAGAAAGAAGGAGATTCATTAGCTCGTTATTTAGTACGAATCAGTGAAATGACGGAATCCATAAAAATTATTCAACAAGCTCTGGAAGGAATTCCAGGAGGGCCCTATGAGAATTTAGAAATCCGATGCTTTGATAGAGTAAGCGATCCTGAATGGAATGATTTTGAATATAGATTCATTAGTAAAAAACCTTCGCCCACTTTTGAATTATCGAAACAGGAACTTTATGTGAGAGTCGAAGCACCAAAGGGCGAGTTGGGAATTTTTTTGATAGGAGATCAAAGTGTTTTTCCTTGGCGATGGAAAATCCGACCACCAGGTTTTATCAATTTGCAAATTCTTCCTCAATTAGTTAAAAGAATAAAATTGGCTGATATTATGACGATACTAGGTAGTATAGATATTATTATGGGAGAAGTTGATCGTTGAAATGATAATTGAGACAACAGAAGTATACGATATCAATTCGTTTTCAAAATTGGAATACTTAAAGGAGGTATATGGGATTATATGGATGCTTATCCCTATCTTGACTCTTGTATTGGGAATTACTATAAGTGTACTAGTAATTGTATGGTTAGAAAGAGAAATATCCGCAGGGATACAACAACGTATTGGACCTGAATACGCTGGCCCTTTTGGAATTCTCCAAGCGCTAGCAGATGGGACAAAACTACTTTTAAAAGAAAATATTATTCCATCTAGAGGAGATATCAGTTTATTCAGTATCGGACCATCCATAGCGGTCATATCAATTCTACTAAGTTATTCGGTAATTCCTTTTGGCTATCACCTTGTGCTAGCCGATCTCAATATTGGTGTTTTTTTATGGATCGCTATTTCAAGTATTGCTCCCATTGGACTACTTATGTCAGGATATGGATCAAATAATAAATATTCTTTTTTGGGTGGTTTACGAGCTGCTGCGCAATCGATTAGTTATGAAATACCATTAACTCTATGTGTATTATCAATATCTCTACGTGCGATTCGTTGAGACATAAACTTTTCCTATTTCTTTTTACTTTATTTTCTAGAAAAGGTTTGCATAGATATCTTCATTTATTTGTTTATCATTTGGGTTGATGAACTAAATCAGATAGTTATATGAGTGAAAGAAAACAGCTTAGAAGTTCGCAGTAAAAGGATTGAGTCTCATTTCCTATGTACCAGGATTAAGCAAAAATAAATATAAGCAGTAAAGACTGGTTACCCCAAGATTGGTTGATTGAACATCATATCATAGCTTGAAGCGGGTTCAAAAGATTAACTATATGGAGTTTTCACTATTGTTTGTATGTATTTACATACATGTATTAGCATAACGGGTGATTCCGCAAAAATAAGTGGATGGTTAGAAACACCAAAATTACACAAAGGATTAGTAATAGGGATTATGTAAATTACCCAAAGGGGCATTTCTGCATAAAAGGAATACTAATTGGGGCTTTAAGTTGGTAGAAATGATCAGGTAGTACTCCCCA